AATTAGCTAATTATTGGAGGTATACTAATGAAGAAAAAAGAAAGAAACTGAGCAATGAATTTATAAATAGGGCAAAAGTTATAGATAAGGAATTTTTTTCTCTGGATATTTTTGAAAACCGAATTCGACTGTGTAATGATGAAACTAAACCGAAATACTTAACTAAAATTTATGATCCTTTCTTAAACAGATCCTTTAGTCGACGAATCCAAGATGAAAAAACTTACAAAAAAAAGAACATTTTGATAAATAAAATTCATGGTATCCTTCTTTATATAAATAATAATAATATTTATGAAAATAATAATAGTAATTATCAAGAATTGGAGGAGAAAAAAAATAGATTTGATAGAAAAGCATTCGTAACTACATTTTTTTTTTTTAATCCAATGCATAACTTTTTACAAAAATCAGTATCAAGCTTCAGTTTTGAAGCACTCTATTTATTTCCAGAACATGAACAAGTACAGATGGAGTCTGAAGATGAAGAAGAAAAAAAAAAAATAATCCAAATATTATTCGATGCAATTAGAACAGATTTGAAGGATAAAACAATAGTAAATCAAAATCAAACTGACTTTATTAGAATAAACGAAATATGTAAAAAAGTTCCTCGATGGTCATACAAACTAATTGGCCAATTGGAACAACTGAGCGGAAAAATTGAAGCAGAGAGTTATCAAATTCTTTCTAGAAAAGCCAAACGTGTAGTCATTTTAAATAAGTCTAAATTTTTTAAGAAAAACAATACTTATAAGAATACTGAAAATACGAAAAATACTAAAAAAAAAAATGAATTGGCTTTAATACGTTATTCACAACAATCGGATTTTCGGCGAGACATAATAAAAGGATCTATACGTGCTCAAAGGCGTAAAATAGTTACTTGGAAATTTTTTCAAAAAAGTGTGCATTCCCCTCTTTTTTTGGAGAAAATTAAGAAACCTTTCTTTTTTTCGTTTGATAGTATCAATTCAATGAAAATCTTTTTTTTGTTAAAAAGTTGGATGCGAAAAAAGACAGAATTTCAAATTTCTTATTATACAGAAGAAAAAGCAAAAGAAAGTTCGAAAAAAGAAGACGAAAAAAAAAAAGAAAATGAGGAAAAAAAACGTATAGAAATAGCAGAAGCCTGGGATAGCATTATATTTGCTCAAGTAATAAGGGGTGTTTTATTAATAACCCAATCGATTCTTAGAAAATATATTCTATTACCTTCATTGATAATAATTAAAAATATTGTTCGTATACTATTTTTTCAATTTCCCGAATGGTCAGAAGATTTTAGGGATTGGAAAAGAGAAATATATATTAAATGTACGTATAATGGCGTTCAATTATCCGAAAGAGAATTTCCCCAAAAATGGCTAACAGACGGTATTCAGATAAAGATATTATTTCCTTTTCGTCTAAAACCCTGGCACAAATCTAAGGTACGATCCAGTGAAAGGAAAAAAGATCAAATGAAAAAAAGGGGAATGAAAAAAAAGAACTTTTGTTTTTTAACAATTTGGGGAACGGAAGTTGAATTACCTTTTTCTGCTTCTACAAAAAATCGATTTTCATTTTTGAATCCTATTTTTAAAGAACTAAAAAAAAAAACGAAACAATTTCAGTTTTTCATTTTTCGAGTTCTAAAAGCTTTAAATGAAAAACTGAAATTGTTTATAAATATCTTAAAAGAAAAAGCAAAATGGATCATCAAAGGTATCCTCAAAAAGATTTTTTTTCTAACGAATAAAATAAAACAATTTTCAAAATTTCTATTTCTTAAATTGAAATTAAAAAAAATAGATGAATTGAGCGAAAGCAAAAAAGATTCAACAATCGGTAACAACAGTCCAATGATTTCCGAAGCAACTATTCCAATTCAATCTATAAATTCGGAAAATTATTCACTGAAAAAAAAAAAAATAAAGGATCTGAATGCTAAAAGAAAAGCAGTTTTTAAAAAAATAGAAAAAATGAAAAAAGAAAAAAAGAAAAAAAGGCTTGTAATTTCAGAGACAAATATGAATTCGAACAAAACAACTTATGGTATTAAAAGGATCGAATTAAAAAACCAAAATTTGCAAATATTACAAAGAAGAAGAAATGTTCGATTTACTCGTAAATCTCATTCTTTTTTAAAATTTTTCATGAAAAGGACATACATAGATATCTTTCTATATATCATTTGTATTCCTAAGAACAATACACAACTTTTTCTTGAATCAACAAAAAAAAAATGGAAAAAATTCATTTACACTAATGAAGCAAATGCAGAAAGAACTGATAAAACAAATCAAAATATAATTCGCTTTATTTCGATTATACACAAATATTTGAGTACTCAGAATAAAAATTCACAGAATTCTTGTGATGTCTCCTTTTTGTCACAAGCCTATGTATTTTTAAAATTATTACAAACCCGAATTATTAACATATATAAGTTAAGATCTGTTTTCGAATATCATGAAAATTTTTTTTTTCTTAAAAATGAAATAACGGATTCTTTTTTTGGAGTACAGGGAATATTTGATTCGAAATTAAAACATAAGAACTTTCCCAATTCTGTAATAAATCAATGGACAAATTGGTTAAAGGATAATTATCAATATGACTTATCCAAAAACAGATGGTCCAGATTAGTACCCCAAAAATGGAAAAATAAGATCATGGAATGTCGAGTCGCTCAAAATAAAGATTTAACCGAATATAATTTATATGAAAAAAAAAAAAACCGATTAATTTTTTACAAAGAACAACAAGTAGGTGTATTAAAAAAAAAAAAAATTAGAAAACAATCTAGATATGATCTTTTATGCTATAATTTTATCAATTATGCGGATAAGAAAGAGTCATATATTTATGGATATAAATCCCTATTTCAAGCAAATAAAAATAAAGCATATTCTAATTACAACGCGCATAAACAAGAATTATTTGATCTAATAGGTAATAGTTTTATCACGAATTATATAGCGGAAGGCGCTGTTATAGATATGCAAAAAAACCTGGATAGAAAACATTTCGATTGGCCGGGAATCAATATACAAAAACTAAATCATTCCATATCGAATCCGGAATTTTGGTTCTTTTCTAAATTTGTGATATTTTATAACACATATAGGGATAACCCATGGATCATACCAATCAAATTACTTTTTTTACATTTTAATGTAAATCAAAATATTAGTGAAAATAAAGATAACATTACTAGAAAGAAAAAAAGAATAGATATCTATGGACCATCGAAAAAAAATAAATCTCTTGAATTGGGGTTAGAGACTCGAAATCGAGCAAAAGCATTATATGCCGATCAAATAAATCTTGAAATACCCTTCTCAAACCAAGAAAAAGATCTTGTAGGATCAGGGAATGAAAAGAATATTAAAGATATAAAGAAAAAGAAAGACAAGAACAAGATGGAGGTCGAATTAAATTTCTTACTACGAAATTTTTTGATTTTACATTTGAACTGGAAGAATTTCTTAGGTGAAAGAATATTTAAAAATGTAAAAGTCTATTGTCTCCTGATTAGATTGAAAAATTTAAGAGAAATTACTATAGCCTCTATTCAAAGAGGAGAGCTAGGTCTAGATATTATGATGATTCAAAATCAGAAGAATTTAATTCTTCAAGGCTTAAGAAAAAATAAAAAATTTATGAAAAAAGAAATACTTGTTATAGAACCAGTTCGTTTGTCTAAAAAAAACAAAAAACAATTTATTATGTATCAAACCGTGAGTCTTTCATTAATTCATAAGAATAAACGCAAAACTTATCAAAAATACCCAGAAAAAAGTAATGTTAATAAGAAAAATGTTGATAAATACATTACAAGAACAAGAGATCAAAAGGTAACAGAAAAAAAGAATTTTGATTTACAGGTTCCTGAAACTATTTTATCTGCTAGACGTCGTAGAGAATTGAGAATTTTAATTTGTTTAAATCCAAGTAATATAAATAGTATACATAGAAACACAATATTTTATAATGAAAATAAAGTCCATACTTGTTTTCAAGTTTTGACTAAAAACTATATATATATTGAGAAAGAGAAAAAAAAACTAATGAATTTCAAAATTTTTCTTTGGCCAAATTTTCGATTAGAAGATTTGGCTTGTATAAATCGCTATTGGTTTTATACCCATAATGGAAGCCGTTTCAGTATAGTAAGAATACATATGTATCCTCGATTGAAAATTCATTAATCGAAACTTGTCTTCATATATATGGTATATCCATAACATAAATACAGACATGGATTGTGGTATTGATATAAATTAAATGAAGTATCTATTAGATCAAAAAAAAATCAACGAAATCCTCTTTTATCTTTTTTAAGTATACAATTTTTTTGTAGTGAATCCATAAAAATAGTCTTTTTTATATCTATTTTAATTCTATTTAAATTGGATTGATTATATTAATAAGAATGAATTTGATTGTAAAAAAAAATTATTAAGGAAATTCCGATTTATACTTTATACACAAAATTCAAAATTAGTGTAATTATTATTACTGATCAATAAAAATATCTATAAAAAGCAAGGAGAGGGGAAAAACTTTCAAATTTTTATGGTAAAAAATACATTTATACCTGTTATTTCACAAGAAAAAAAAGAAGAAAACCCGGGATCGGTTGAATTTCAAGTATTCCAGTTTACCAATAGAATACGAAGACTTACTTCACATTTTGAATTGCATCGAAAAGACTATTTATCTCAAAGAGGTTTACGTAAAATTCTGGGAAAACGGCAACGATTACTGTCTTATTTGTCAAAGAAAGATAGAATACGTTATAAAAAATTAATAAATCAGTTTGATATTCGGGAGTCCAAAATTCGTTAAATTGAAGAGTAATTCTCAATTATTCGATTTATTAGATCTTGAATTTTGATGAACTTTTTTTTAAGCGATTCATATAAGAATGAATCGAGGAAAAACCGATGAATATCTTAACTACAAGAAAGGACTTCATGATAGTTAATATGGGCCCTCACCACCCATCAATGCATGGTGTTCTTCGACTTATTGTTACTCTAGATGGTGAAGATGTTATTGATTGTGAACCGATATTGGGTTATTTACACAGAGGAATGGAAAAAATAGCAGAAAATCGAACAATTATACAATATCTGCCTTATGTAACACGTTGGGATTATTTAGCTACTATGTTCACAGAAGCAATAACTGTAAATGGACCAGAACAATTGGGAAATATTCAAGTACCTAAAAGAGCCAGCTATATCCGAGTAATTATGTTGGAGTTGAGTCGTATAGCTTCTCACCTACTATGGCTAGGACCTTTTATGGCAGATATTGGTGCACAAACCCCCTTCTTCTATATTTTCAGAGAAAGAGAATTAATTTATGATCTATTTGAAGCTGCAACAGGTATGAGAATGATGCATAATTTTTTTCGTATTGGGGGGGTAGCAACTGATCTACCTTATGGTTGGATAGATAAATGTTTTGATTTCTGCGATTATTTTTTAACAAGGATTGCTGAATATCAAAAACTTATTACTCGAAATCCTATTTTTTTAGAACGGGTTGAAGGGGTAGGGGTTGTTGATGGAAAGGAAGTAATAAATTGGGGTTTATCGGGACCTATGCTTCGGGCTTCGGGAATACAATGGGATTTACGTAAAATTGATAATTATGAATGTTACGAAGAATTTGATTGGGAAGTTCAATGGCAAAAAGAAGGAGATTCATTAGCTCGTTATTTAGTTCGAATTGGTGAAATGATAGAATCCATAAAAATTATTCAACAGGCTTTGGAAGGAATTCCTGGTGGGCCATATGAAAATTTAGAACTCCGTTCCTTTGATAGAGAAAAAGAGCCAGAATGGAATGATTTTGAGTATCGATTTATTAGTAAAAAACCGTCTCCGACTTTTGAATTGCCAAAACAAGAACTTTATGTAAGAATTGAGGCCCCCAAGGGAGAATTAGGGATTTTTCTAATAGGAGATCAAAATGGTTTTCCTTGGAGATGGAAAATTCGTCCACCAGGTTTTATCAATTTACAAATTCTCCCTCAATTAGTTAAAAGAATGAAATTGGCCGATATTATGACAATACTAGGTAGCATAGATATTATTATGGGAGAAGTTGATCGTTGAAATGATAATTGATATAACAGAAATACAAGATATGCATTTTTTTTTCAGATTGGAATCCTTTAAAGAAGTATATGGAATTATATGGGTATTTTCCCCTATTTTTATTCTTGTATTGGGAATTACAATAAGTGTACTAGCAATTGTATGGTTAGAAAGAGAAATATCCGCCGGCATACAACAGCGTATTGGACCTGAATACACCGGTCCGTTTGGAGTTCTTCAAGCTCTAGCAGACGGAACAAAATTACTTTTTAAAGAGAATCTTATTCCATCTAGAGGAAATATTCCTTTATTCAGTATAGGACCATCCATATCAGTCATATCTATTATAATAAGTTATTCGGTAATGCCTTTTGGGTATAATTTTGTTTTATCTGATCTGAATATTGGTGTTTTTTTATGGATAGCTATTTCGAGTATTGCTCCCATTGGACTTCTTATGTCCGGATATGGGTCAAATAATAAATATTCCTTTTTGGGTGGTCTACGAGCAGCTGCTCAATCGATTAGTTATGAAATACCATTAGCTCTATGTGTGTTATCGATATCTCTACGTGTGATTCGTTAAGACAGAAATTTTTCGTTCGATACTATGCTAGACTCCTTTCTTTATAGTACTTTATAGTATAAGGAGATTAATAAATTGAATATCTATATTCAATTTATTTTTATTATTTATTTTATTATTATATTATTCGGATTGAATGATTTAATCAGATAGTTATATGAGTGCAATAAAACAGCTTCGATTGAATATAATTTATAAATACTATATTACTATTACTTATAGTTAATAGAAAGTATGATGATTTTAAATTGCAGTAAAAATATTGAGTCTCATTTTCTATGTATAAGAATTAAGTGAAAAAAATGAATTCAATTTTAAGTAGAAGTGGTCGTTTATCCCAAGGTTGGTTGATTAGTCATCCTGTCTTGAAGCGGGTACAAAAGACCAACTTAATTTATGTTAATTTATGGTAATCTATATTAAATAGATTACCATAAATTAACATAAATTAAGGGATTACTAAAAATGAATGGATGGTTAGAAACACCAAGATACACAAAGGATTAGTAACGTATATTTTTAAAAATATTCAAAAGAACATTTATATATAATAGAAAAAGAATCCTAATTGGGGCTTTAAGTTGGTAGAAAAAATAAAGCAGTACTCCCTCTAATTCCGATCCAGAGTATCCTTCTATTCACTAATTAAATAAATGACTATCAGAAACGAAATAATCCTTTAATTTTTTTCTTAAGTCCCTTTTTTATCATACTTACACAAAAAAAGAATAGGTTAAGGACGAAAATAAAAGGATCCCCTTTTTCTTTTTTGTCTTATATCCATATTTGTGGAGATAGAATTCATGTCATAATATGGAAAACGAAGATATAATTCTTTTTCGTAATTGAAAACGATTAGGGAGTTATTGATAATTCTAAAAGAGTATTTTATGGAAGAATTTAGTTATTACTCAACAAATTGAATTTTGGATTTGCTAAGGGATGAGATCAATTCAGAAGTACCTTTTTTTTGTATTTTTTATTTATTTATTAAATAAAATGTATTTTTCTTTAATTGAATTTTTTTTTATTAGGACAGACAGAATTCAATTGGTCTAATTCAGAACCGTCCAATCAACTTGAATCTTATATATTTTAGGAATATATCAAGCGATAAATAAATTGTGCGGTCCGTAGATTTTTTTAAGGCTTTAAAAAGGAGCCGTATGAGATACAAATCTCATGTACGGTTCTGTAATAGAGATGGGAACAGTAATGTTATCACCGACTAGGATTATCAAACAGTTTAAGTACAGTTGATATAATTGATGCTCAATCAAAGTATGGTTTTTGGGGATGGAATTTGTGGCGTCAACCTATGGGTTTCATCGTTTTTATAATTTCTTCGCTAGCAGAATGTGAAAGATTACCTTTTGATTTACCAGAAGCAGAAGAAGAATTAGTAGCAGGTTATCAAACTGAATATTCGGGTATTAGATTTGGTTTATTTTACATTGCTTCCTATTTAAACCTATTAATTTCTTCCTTATTTGTAACAGTTCTTTACTTGGGTGGTTCAAATATCTCTATTCCGTACATATTCGTTTCTGAATTTTTTGAAATAAATAAAACATATGGGGTTTTTGTAACGATAATTGGTATCTTTATTACCCTAGCTAAAACTTTTTTATTTTTATTTGTTTCTATCACAACAAGATGGACTTTGCCTAGACTAAGAATAGATCAATTATTAAATCTTGGGTGGAAATTTCTTTTACCGATTTCTCTTGGTAATTTATTATTAACAACTTCGTCTCAACTATTTTCACTATAAAAAATGGACCTTCTATATTCAAAATTAAAAACTTGTATCAAACAAGAGAAAGAAAAAAATATTCAGAGATATTCACGATATGTTCCTTATGGTAACTGGATTCATAAATTATAGTCAACAAACAGTCCGAGCTGCAAGGTACATTGGTCAAGGTTTCATGATTACCTTATCTCACACAAATCGTTTACCTGTAACTATTCAATATCCTTATGAAAAAATAATCACATCAGAACGTTTCCGTGGTCGAATACATTTTGAATTTGATAAATGCATTGCTTGTGAAGTATGTGTTCGTGTATGTCCCATAGACCTACCTGTTGTTGATTGGAAACTAGAAACCGATATTCGAAAGAAACGATTGCTTAATTACAGTATTGATTTCGGAATCTGTATATTTTGTGGTAATTGTATTGAGTATTGTCCAACAAATTGTTTATCAATGACTGAAGAATATGAACTTTCGGCTTATGATCGCCACGAATTGAATTATAATCAAATTGCTTTGGGCCGTTTACCAGTGTCAGTAATTGATGATTATACAATTCGAACGATTCAAATAAAATTATAAATTATTGATAATTAAATAAAAAAGAAAATTCTGCTGAAAACGAAAATTTTTTATTATAGATTCTTTTTTATAGAATATAAATTAAATCAAATCATATATTATACATATACTTCTTTCATTTTTTGAATTTAAATTTTCTAGTTTGAAATTAGTATTTCACATAAAGAAAAGAATAAAATGATATTGATTCAATAATAACCGTACCTATAGCAATTCACATTTTTTATCTTAGAATCTTTTCTTATCTTAGGATTTGGTTAAATTCAATACGGAGAGAATTTTAGTATTTCATAGATAATTTTTTTCCTGGTCATCTCAATAAGGTCATGAAAATTCGATTTATTTATCTCTTATTTTACATATAATGGATTTGCCTGAACCGTTACATGATTTTCTTTTAGTCTTTTTGGGATCCGGTCTTATATTAGGAAGTCTAGGCGTAGTATTATTTACGAATCCAATTTTTTCTGCTTTTTCTTTGGGACTGGTTCTTGTTTGTATATCTTTATTCTATATTTTATCAAACTCCCATTTTGTAGCTGCATCACAGCTACTTATTTACGTGGGCGCTATAAATGTTTTAATCATATTTGCTGTGATGTTCATGAATGATTCAGAATATTACCAAGATTTTCATCTTTGGACTGTTGGGGACGTAATTACTTTGATGGTTTGTACAAGTATTTTTTTTTCACTAATAACTACTATTCTAGATACATCATGGCATGGAATTATTTGGACTACAAGACCAAATCAGATTATAGAGCAAGATTTGATAAGTACTAGTCAACAAATTGGAATTCATTTATCAACAGATTTTTTTCTTCCATTTGAACTCATTTCAATAATTCTTTTAGTTGCTTTGATAGGTGCAATTGTTGTGGCTCGCCAATAAGAAATTTTAAGAACTAACAATCTAAATCAAAATGAAATTTTGTTAGATTTTATCACATTTATTTTCGTTGAATTCTGTGGGAACGTAAAATAGTCTTTATGTAAAAAATTGTTTTTTATTGTCAATATATTATCTTTTTTTTTTTAGAGTAGACTTATTATATTCTTTAGTCAAAAAAATCCCTTGAATTCTCGTTCATCTTGAAATGAATCAAAATTGATAAGGAGTTGGTCAATGATATTTGAGCATGCACTTGTTTTGAGTGCTTATTTATTTTCTATAGGTATCTATGGGTTGATCGCAAGTCGAAATATGGTTAGAGCCCTTATGTGTCTTGAACTTATACTTAATGCAGTTAATATAAATCTCGTAACCTTTTGTGATTTTTTTGATAGTCGCCAATTAAAAGGAAATATTTTTTCAATTTTTGTTATAGCTGTTGCAGCCGCTGAAGCAGCTATCGGACTGGCTATTGTTTCTTCTATTTATCGTAATAGAAAATCAACTCGTATCAATCAATCGAATTTGTTGAATAAATAGTATTACTCCTAAAAAAGTAGAATTTATAATAGTGTGTGTACTATATAATCAATTCAAATTGACATATATGATATATAACTTATGATCATGTTTGCAAAAACAAAACATAAGAAATCAAAGTATCTTGGTTCTATTATGTTATTTTTTATTAATCTATAAGTAGATTTTGATTAGCAAAATTATAATAAATCATTGATTCATCTGGTGGAATATATATAAATATATATATATGTACTATATATATATAATTTATATATAATTATAATTTGTTTACGACTTTACTAGATTGAAAATGGTGAATTTTTGATGTTCAAGGATTACGATCCAATGTCACATTCAGTAAAGATTTATGATACATGTATAGGATGTACTCAATGTGTCCGAGCCTGCCCCACAGATGTTTTAGAAATGATACCTTGGGATGGATGTAAAGCTAAACAAATTGCTTCTGCCCCAAGAACAGAGGATTGTGTTGGTTGTAAGAGGTGTGAATCCGCCTGTCCGACGGATTTCTTAAGTGTTAGAGTTTATTTATGGCATGAAACAACTCGAAGCATGGGTCTAGCTTATTGATACGTTTCAAAAAGAACCACACACAAGTACTTTTTTTTTACTGGTAAAAACCTACGCTCAAAATACAAAAACAAATCTTTTGTATTTTGAGCGCGGGTTTTCTAGTCTAAGTATATCTTATTTTTATCACGAATTATTTTCCTTGGTTAACAATAATTGTAGTTTTGCCGATAGCAGGGGGTTCCTTAATTTTCTTATTTCCTCATAAAGGAAATAAGGTATTTAAGTGGTATACTATTTGTATATGTTTAATCGATCTCCTTCTAACATCCTATGCATTTTGTTATCATTTCGAATTGGATGATCCACTAATTCAATTGACAGAAAATTATAAATGGATCCATTTTTTTGACTTTTACTGGAGATTCGGAATAGATGGACTCTCTATAGGACCCATTTTATTGACAGGATTCATTACTACTTTAGCTACGTTAGCGGCTCAACCGGTTACTCGAGAATCCCAATTATTTTATTTCCTGATGTTAGCAATGTATAGTGGTCAAATAGGAACATTTTCTTCTCGAGACATTTTACTTTTTTTCATCATGTGGGAATTAGAATTAATTCCCGTTTATCTACTTTTATCCATGTGGGGTGGAAAAAAACGTTTGTATTCAGCTACAAAGTTTATTTTGTACACTGCGGGAAGTTCTGTTTTTTTATTACTCGGAATTCTGGGTATGGGTTTATATAGTTCGAATGAACCCACATTAAATTTTGAATTATTAACTAATCAATCATATCCCATATCGCTAGAAATAATATTCTATATCGGATTTCTTATTGCTTTTGCTGTCAAATTACCTATTATACCTTTACATACGTGGTTACCTGACACCCACGGAGAGGCACATTATAGCACTTGTATGCTTTTAGCCGGGATATTATTAAAAATGGGAGCATATGGGTTGGTTCGAATCAATATGGAATTATTATCTCACGCTCATTCTATATTTAGTCCCTGGTTAATGCTATTAGGTTCAATTCAAATAATCTATGCAGCTTCAACATCTCTTGGTCAACGTAATTTAAAAAAAAGAATAGCTTATTCTTCGGTATCTCATATGGGTTTCTTAATTTTAGGAATTGGCTCTATAAGTGATACAGGTCTCAATGGGGCTATTTTACAAATAATCTCTCATGGATTTATTGGCGCTGCGCTTTTTTTCTTAGCGGGGACTAGTTATGATAGACTACGTCTTCTTTATCTCGACGAAATGGGCGGAATGGCTATCCCAATGCCAAAAATATTCACAGTTTTCACTATCTTATCGATGGCTTCTCTTGCATTGCCAGGCATGAGTGGTTTTGTTGCAGAATTGATAGTGTTATTAGGAATAATTACCAGCCAAAAATATCTTTTAATCACAAAAATACTAATAACTTTTGTAACAGCAATTGGAATGATATTAACTCCTATTTATTCATTATCTATATTACGTCAAATGTTCTATGGATACAAGATTTTTAATACACCAAATTCATTTTTTTTTGATTCGGGGCCACGAGAATTATTTATTTCAATTTCTATCCTTATACCCGTTATAAGTATTGGTATTTATCCAGATTTTATTTTTTCATTTTCGACTGACAAGGTTGAAGCCATTCTATCTAATTTTTTATAGATAGTTTTCACAAATAAATGAAAAAAGAAAAGAAATCCTATGTACAATACAAATATATATCTATATATATTTGTATTGTATTAATTATGTATTAATTTATGTATTAAAAAAAATGAATTTGAATTAAAATGGAATATGTTTGTTCTTTGTGAGAACCCCTTGAATCAATACCGCATTACTTGATTTAAAGGGTTCTCTATCATTTATTGGAATTTTTCTTTGTTAGTTATTATATATATATATATTTCTTATATTTTTTTTGTTTTCTGTATTTCTATTTGTAAAGTTGTTTCTTCACTTTAATTCAATTAGATATAAATGAACCATAACTATGTAGTCCTATTCCTAAAAGATTTATCCCTAAATAACATACCCAAATTATAAAAAAACCCATAGAAGCCACTATTGAAGAGTTTATATATTCTAATTTTTTATTTTTTCGAGTATGTAAATAAATCGCGAATATAGTCCAAGTAATAAAAGCCCAAGTTTCCTTTGGATCCCAATTCCAATACGATCCCCATGCCTCATTAGCCCATACTGCTCCTGAAATAATACCTATCGTTAAAAAGATAAAACCTAGACTAATAGTACGGTAACCCCAACGATCCAATTGTTGAATAAATTGAGATCTATAATAATTTCTATAAAACGAAAAAGAAGTTTTTTGTAAAACATTATTTTTTTCATTCATATATTTAATTTCCGCAAAAGAAAATGATTGATTTATTAAAAAAAATAAATTCTTGCTTTTACCAAGGAGTTCGTGGAATGTAATGACTAAAATAGCCACTGCTAATAATGATCCACATAAAAGAGTTGCATAACCCAATATCATCATACTTACGTGCATCATTAACCAATAGGACTGTAAAGCAGGTACTAATATTATGGATTCGTTCATTTTTATTAAAAGACCCGAAGTAGCAAAGACTTGGGTAAAAATAACACTTGGTGCGATTATTGTATTTAAATAGTAGTTTTTCTGTTTTTTGAAGCAAAGAACCATATAAAAAATGGAAAAAGTCCATGAAAGAAATATTAATGACTCATATAAATCACTAAATGGTAAATGGCCCGAAAAAGCCCAACGAGTAATTAACAATCCTGTTATACAAAAAAAGGTTATTATCATGCCTTTTTTGTACGAATCATATAATCCTATGATTTCATTGACTAATAATAAAGTTATCAAATGAATTGAAATTAAAATGGATACGACCGAAAACGATATATGAGTTAATATATGCTCTAAAGTTGAAAATAGCATCATATATAATGACAAAATCTAAATATTAGGAATAGAAATAAGAATTGAATTCATTATAGGACCTATTTTTAAAAAAGATAAGATGTTATGCCGCTACTCGGACTCGAACCGAGATGCTCTAGCACTGCTTCCTAAGAGCAGCGTGTCTACCAATTTCACCATAGCGGCTTACTCAAAATCATAATAATTAATTTTTAGTCAATTGTCGAGATTCAAAGAATCAATTAAAGAATTGAAAGAATTTTATTAGAAAATCTATTAAAAATATATTTTAATACTTTTCTTATTATTCTATATTCTTATTATAAATTTCTTTTTTTATTCTGAAGTCTTATAAATGTAAAAAAAATTATAATAAATAATTATAATAAAATTATTCTGTTTATGTTAAATGACTCTTTTTTTATTTCATTTTCTGAATATAAAGAAATGTATTTTTTTTTCAGTAGAAAAAAAAAAAAGCGCACTTCTATATAAAAAATGGAACACTAAATTCAAAAGATTTTTTTATTAGAATATATATAATGTAAATATGCTAAATTAATACTATACTTAAATTAATACTATACTATATTAGGTATTCCATTTATATTAGTATTTTTTTTTAGAATATTCATTGAATCCTATTAATTAAAATTATTTTAACGTTTGTATTTGTTACAAAAAAAGCTTTTTGAATTCCCCGTAAAAATCGATTGCGCTAATGAAAAAGCTTTCAATGTTGTCCAATATCCTTTCTTTTTCCATAAAGTGTTCCGAATAAGTTTTTTTGATATAGAAGTGCGCTTTTTTGGAACTGCCATATAATTAGTATAGTTTTTCATTGTTATATAGTTCTATGTGAAAGACATTTTTTTCGTAAATCAAAAAAAAGGAATTTATCTTTAATTAGCCCTATAGCTTATCTATCTTAATTCCTATTTTATGTTTCCTATTAAAAGAAAAGGAAAACATTGAATATTATAACCCTTTTTTTTATTTTTCCAAACATCTATATTTTTTATTGTAATAGAAAATACTTAAAAATACTAAACGAAATTGGTTAAAAAAGAAAAAAAGAACCAATGGTTTTTTTTGAAAAAAAAAAAATTATTTTTCACTAGGAATTTGGTTATCCCTCTATTTTTAGTTTATACTTTGTAATATTCCAAATACTTTACAAAGATTCAAAATAATTAATAATAGATCATTCTATTAAAATTCTATGTTTATTTTTTTTATTAATTTATTTTATTAACCGAACCCCACAAAAGAGATAAAAAATCAACGAATAAGAAACAAAATGCATTAGAATCAGAATTTTTTTGTTTATTGTATGGAATATACATATCAATGTTCATGGATTATACCTTTTATTCCATTTCCAATCCCTATGTTAATAGGAGTGGGACTTCTACTTTTTCCAACAGCAACTAAAAATCTGCGTCGTCTGTGGGCTTTTCCTAGTATTTTCTTGTTAATTCTAGTTATGATTTTTTCGATTGATCTGTCTATTCATCAAGTCAATAATAGTTCTACTTATCAATATGTATGGTCTTGGACCATAAATAATGATCTTTCTTTAGAGTTTGGGTACTTGATCGATTCACTTACGTCTATTATGTCAATCTTAATTACTACTGTTGGCATTCTGGTTCTTATTTATAGTGATAATTATATGTCTCACGATCAAGGATATTTGAGGTTTTTTGCTTATATGATTCTTTTTAATATTTCAATGCTAGGATTAGTTACTAGTTCGAATTTGATACAAATTTATGTTTTTTGGGAATTGGTTGGAATGTGTTCTTATTTATTAATAGGCTTTTGGTTCACACGTCCTATAGCAGCAAATGCTTGTCAAAAAGCATTTGTAACTAATCGTGTAGGGGATTTTGGTTTATTATTGGGAATTTTAGGTCTTTATTGGATAACCGGTAGTTTGGAATTTAGGGATTTGTTTCAAATAATAAATAACTTGATTTATAAAAATGAGATTAATGTTTTTTTTGTTACTTTGTTTGCCCTCTTGCTATTTTGCGGCTCAGTCGCTAAATCCGCCCAATTTCCTCTTCATGTGTGGCTGCCTGATGCTATGGAAGGACCTACTCCTATTTCCGCCCTTATACACGCTGCTACTATGGTAGCGGCGGGAATTTTTCTTGTAGCTCGGCTTCTTCCTCTTTTCATAGTTCTACCCGTAATAATGAATGCAATAGCTTTTATAGGTATAATAACAGTGGTATTAGGAGCTACTTTAGCTATTGCTCAAAAAGATATTAAGAAAAATTTGGCCTATTCAACAATGTCTCAATTGGGTTATATGATGTTAGCTTTAGGTATGGGATCCTATCGAGCCGCTTTATTTCATTTGATTACTCATGCTTATTCAAAAGCATTGTTGTTTTTAGGATCTGGATCCATTATTCATTCAATGGAAGCTCTTGTCGGATATTCTCCAGCTAAAAGTCAAAATATGGTTCTTATGGGTGGTTTAACAAAACATGTACCAATTACAAAAACTTCTTTTTTAGTGGGTACACTTTCTCTTTGTGGTATTCCACCTTTTGCCTGTTTTTGGTCTAAGGATGAGATTCTTAATGATAGTTGGTTGTATTCACCAATTTTCGCAATAATAGCTTGTTCCACAGCAGGATTAACCGCATTTTATATGTTTCGGATCTATTTACTTGTTTTTGAAGGATATTTAAACGTTCATTTTCTAAATTTCAATGGAAAAAAAAATAGTTCATTCTATTCAATATCTTTATGGGGGAAAAAAGAAGTAAAACAAAAATTATTAAAAAATAAAAATTTTTTATTAGTTCTATTCAGAATAAATAATAATGAAATGACTTCTTTTTTTATCCAGAAGACATATTCACATCGAATTAATCAAAATGTTAAAAACATAACACGTCTTTTTTTTGATATTACTCATTTTGGTACTAAAAAAACCACTTATTTATATCCTCATGACTCGGACAATACTATGCAATTTTCTATGCTTATTTTAGTCCTCTTTACTTTATTCGTTGGGGCCATAGGAATTTCTTTCAGTCAAAATGGAATAGATTCCGATATATTATCAAAATTGTTAATTCCGTTTATAGACCTTTTACATAAAAATGAAAAAAGTTATGTGGATTGGTATGAATTTTTGACAAACGCAACTTTTTCAGTGATTCTAACCTTTTTGGGAATATTTCTAGCATCTTTTTTTTACAAACCTGTTTATTCCGATTTACAAAATTTGAATTTATTAAATTTATTTGAAAAAAGTGTTCCTAATAAAATAGTTACCGATAATTTTCAAAATGTCATATATGATTGGTCATATAATCGTGGTTATATAGATGCTTTTTATGAAATATTTTTCATTTCGAGTGTAAGAAAATTTGTTAAATTCAATTATTTTTTTGATAAAAAAATAATTGATGGAATTCCAAATGGAATAGGTATTATAAGTTTTTTTATGGGAGAGACTATAAAATATGTTGGAGGTGGGCGAATTTCTTCGTATATCTTGTTGTATATATTATATTTACTAATCTTTATACTAATTTGGTATTATTTATACTAATTTGGTATT